CTCTGAAAATACGAAGGACAAAAAAACCCGAAGCTCTTCTTTGTTTTGTGATGATAATGCCAAAATATCAAGTCAGCGCATCCGTCTTTATGTTGATCATTACAGGCCTCTTGAATTTTCTCTGTCTCTATTTTTCTTTTTTTTTTTTAATTCTTTTTTTGTATAATTATAATATTGATAGGAATTCTCTTGTTGAGACCCTATGAGTCGATTGAAACCTCAGATTCATAATAGAACCACGATGATTGAATAAAGCCCCAAGCTAAGCAAAACACAAAGGTTCTCTGAGTAAGAACCCTTTGATCATCACTTATTCAATGAATAGATGAAATGACTCAAAATCCAGAGAAACTTTTGTCCGTCGGTCAAAAATAGCAAACCAATAAGCATAAAAAGAATTTTGAACGAAGAAAAACCCTTTGATCTATAACTAGAATATAATTATAAATGAAATCTTTGAAATTTTTTTTGAGTCCGGTCGCGAGGTCTGAATAGTAGGTATGAATCATAGTTCAAATATTTCTTTTCTTGATCTATTTCATTCCATATATTCCGTGCTCCAGATACTAGAATGAATATCCGACGAGGCAGAACCCATCTCTCTCAAGATGACAGACCCATTCTCTGTACTATCAATAGGATCAATTCTAACAAGCCACACACTCATATTCCGGAAATACCGAAACAAAGGAATTCCACGGTCGAACTCCCAGAATGACCTATAAATCCCAGTCCTAAGTGATTCGTTTTGGATTGAAAAGCCCGGACTTCATGATTCTTATAGACCTAATTCATTGAAATTCCATCCAGTAAAACGGAAGAGTTATAAATCTCCAAAATAATAGATAGGAATACCGCAAATAGAGCCATTGCGACACCCATCAAAGGGGTAGTTCCCCATCCAGGAGCTACTTTACCATATTCCGAATTCAACGGTTTCAATAAACTTCCTAGACCAGTTTGTCTTGGTCTTGGACCAGATCTAGAATTACTCTCAACGGTTTGTGTAGCCATAAATCCTATTGCATTGATTGAGATCTGTTGACTTTGTATACCATTCCATTGTAAATAAACGATCTTATCATAGATCCATTGTGGTCTTGAAATTATATAATAATGGAAACAGCAACCCTAGTCGCCATCTTTCTATCTGGTTTACTTGTAAGTTTTACCGGGTACGCCTTATATACCGCTTTTGGGCAACCCTCTCAACAACTAAGAGATCCATTCGAGGAACACGGGGACTAATTGAAGTAAAGTAACAAGCCTCCCATATTGGGAGGCTTGTTACTTTACTTCAATTGAGATACTAAAAAATCATTTTACCCTTTTAGTTGGAACCTTAGGTGGTTCTCGAAAAAAAATAGCGAAAAAAATGATTCCTAGAGTCGAGACTAAGAGGAATGTATAAACCAATGCTTCCATAAATCCGATCGTGGTTTACAATTATAGCTTCCACACCTGTTCATTTGGGATCATCTCCCAGATAAAGAAAAGACAAGAGTCAAAGAAAAAGCGGCGATTCAAATCAAGATTTCTCTGGTAACCCATGTAAAAGTGAAATCGTAAAAATCCAATAGCGGTGAAAAATACCAGATCAATGTTAGATCAGACGACTTGCCTTCTTGTAGTTGGATCTCCAAGTTTTTGGAATGCTCCAAATTCCACTTGAGCATCTAAATCTGGGTCAATACCAGCAAAAACATCTCTGAACAAGGTTCTAGCACCATGCCAAATGTGTCCGAAAAAGAAGAGCAAAGCAAACGAAGCATGCCCAAAAGTGAACCAACCTCTCGGACTGCTACGAAAAACACCATCGGATTTCAAAGTAGCACGATCTAATTCAAAAATTTCACCTAATTGAGCACGTCTTGCATATTTTTTCACAGTTGCAGGATCACTATAACTGACTCCATTAAGTTCGCCACCATAGAACTCAACAGTTACTCCCACTTGCTCGACACTATACTTGGATTCTGCCCTTCTAAAAGGAACATCGGCTCTCACAATTCCGTCTCCATCTACCAAAACGACTGGAAATGTTTCAAAAAAGGTAGGCATACGACGTACAAAAAGCTCGCGCCCCTCTTTATCTCTAAAGATAGGATGTCCTAACCATCCAACAGCGATTCCATCCCCGTTGTCCATTGAGCCCGCTCTGAATAATCCCCCTTTTGCTGGATTATTGCCGATATAATCATAAAAAGCTAATTTTTCGGGAATTTTAGACCAAGCTTCTGCTAAACTCTGATTTTCAGCTAGTCCGGCACCAACCCTTCGATATATTTCTTGCTGGAAGTATCCCTGATCCCATTGATAACGAGTGGGACCAAACAATTCGATGGGGGTAGTTGCTGAACCATACCACATAGTTCCAGCAACTACAAAAGCTGCAAAAAAGACAGCAGCGATACTACTGGAAAGGACAGTTTCAATATTACCCATACGTAATCCTTTGTATAGGCGTTGGGGCGGACGGACACTAAGATGAAATAGGCCCGCTAATATGCCCAACGTCCCTGCTGCAATATGATGAGAGGCTATGCCTCCCGGAATAAAAGGATCAAAACCTTCTACGCCCCACGTAGGACTTACAGATTGTACTTTTCCAGTTAGTCCATAAGGATCGGACACCCATATTCCAGGACCATACAAGCCTGTTACATGAAATGCACCAAACCCAAAGCAAGCTAACCCTGAGAGAAATAAATGAATTCCAAAAATCTTGGGCAAATCCAAAGAAGGTTTTCCTGTACGTTCATCGCGGAATATTTCTAGATCCCAATACACCCAATGCCAAATAGCTGCCAAGAAGCACAAGCCAGAAAACACAATATGTGCCCCGGCCACACCTTCGTAACTCCAAATACCCGGATTTGTTACAGCCCCTCCTGTGATACTCCAACCACCCCAAGAATTGGTTATTCCTAAACGAGTCATGAAGGGTATAACGAACATACCCTGTCTCCACATTGGATCAAGAACGGGGTCAGAGGGATCAAAAACTGCTAATTCATATAGAGCCATCGAACCAGCCCACCCGGAAACTAGAGCTGTATGCATTATATGGACAGCAAGCAACCGACCGGGATCATTCAATACGACGGTATGAACACGATACCAAGGCAAACCCATGAAAATACCCCTTTGAAAAATAGACACTATGTAACTTTATCACATTGGAAAAGACTATGCTATATACTTACGCTTTTTAGTGGATTATTTCGCAGCAAGGGTTCATATTTTATTCCATTTTGTTGGTAAGGTAATAATGGAACAATTCTGTTCGTAGGAACAAAGAAAAGCAGATCTATTCTATACCCGATAAGTACCAATACGCAATGGGGGGGATTCGTCCCATTTTCTATGAGCGAATGCATAGAAACTTGTTCATCGTTCGAATGGACCGACCCATTTGTAAGACTTTTCCTTTATCCATTTCGTTTTCTTTTCAATCTTATGAAAACAATAAACTCATTGTTACGTTTCCACATCTCCACATCAACATTGTTACGTTTCCACATCAAAGTGAAATCTAATCCTTAACCCTTTTGTCTTTCATTTGATGCCTATTGGTGTTCCAAAAGTACCCTTTCGGAATCCGGGAGAGGAGGATGCAGTTTGGGTTGATGTATAGTGCGACTTGTCAGACATATTGGGTCATATGGGATTTCCCCGTTCTCTCCCCGATCGAGATACCCCCGCTTCGCCAAAAAAATTGATTGAACCATCAAGAATTTGGAGCGTGAAGTGCAATTAGATCAATTTTTTGAGGATCAATTCAATATCAATATTATCAATTATAAGAATTTATGGTTGGCTTGATTGGACCAATAAAATGAAGTATCCAGGCTCCGTTTAGAAAATAATACTCAATTGTTAATATGGGTATGATTTATGATTACCACTTGTATCATACATAAACGATTCCTAATTTATAACAAATGAGCGATCTCAAACTGCCAATCAATGAAAAAAAAAAAAAGAATATGATAACTACATCAAATTTTTGGCGGAAGGAAGACATGAAGGGAATTGAAAAAAAAAAGTCGTATCAAAAAAAGTGGTATTGGGATCATTTGTCCTATATGTACAAATCAAAATCGGTTGGATCTTTACCCGGAGTAGAGCATAAACCTAAAAAAAAGGAAATTGAAAAGGCCCATTCAGGAACAAGAAAATTACATCGTAATTTAATTTGGAGATGAAACAATGCATCAATGAGAGGTTAATTTGATAGGTTTATAGAAGGTATAAAAGTCCTTTTCAAATTTAGAATTTATAAATAAATATAAATATAAAAAGAGAGAGAGCCGACACATTGATTCTTTCTTTTTTTTTTTTTTGCAATTTTTTTGAACCGTATGCATTAAAAGGTGCGTGTACGGTTCCTAAGGGATAAAATTTTGTCCTAATCAACCGACTTCATCGAGAAAGATTACTTTTTTTAGGCCAAGAAGTTGATAGTGAGATCTCGAACCAACTTATTGCGCTCATGGTCTATCTCAGTATAGAGGATGAGACCAGGGATCTTTATTTGTTTATAAACTCGCCCGGTGGATGGGTAATACCCGGAGTAGCAATTTATGATACTATGCAATTTGTGCCACCAGATGTACATACAATATGCATGGGATTAGCCGCTTCAATGGGATCTTTCATTCTGGTCGGAGGAGAAATTACCAAACGTCTAGCATTCCCTCACGCTTGGCGCCAATGAGTTTTTATTTGAGAGAAAAAAGAAGACTATGCCTTCGCCATATGGAATATGAATAAGAATATTGAGTAATAATAGCATGGCACTTCGAGTTCGGTATGAGCAAACCTTTATTGTTTTTCATAACATGAGATTCTGTATCGGGAGAGTAGTATGAGACAAAAGATATTTCCGATTTATCTTATCTATCGGGAGTTCGTTTCAGCGTCACAATTTTTTTGTTTTGTTTTCACACCAGAATTCTTTTTCCAATATTTATATTATCAAATATTATCAAAGCATACTAAACTGAAAAAAAAAAACAAGAGAATTTTTTCCTTCTTTGATCGAATCAAAAAAAACTTTGGGATTGCTGAATCACAGACGAGATAAATTCTAAATTCAATATAGAAAGCAACGGAACCCTCATAGTATTTTTTAACTCTACCGAAAGGAAGGGTGGTAAATGGATCATTTAATGATCTGGATCTGATAGATCCTAGTTATCTTTTTTCGCGATGGAAGGGAAAAGTAAATTCCATTGTGGAGCCGTATGCAATGCACAAAAAATGCCTGTACGGTTGTTCAATTAGAAATTATATATAATATAATTTCTATTTTCTTCTTCTTGTTATTATTTATTATTTATCTCTTTCCTTCGCCCGATCGTACAAGATAGAGGAACCTTTCATTATATTATGTTATATCATCAGGGTAATGATCCACCAACCTGCTAGCTCTTTTTATGAGGCCCAAACAGGAGAATTTGTCCTAGAAGCGGAAGAACTGCTGAAACTCCGCGAAACCCTCACAAGAGTTTATGTACAAAGAACAGGCAACCCCTTATGGGTTGTATCCGAAGACATGGAAAGGGATGTTTTTATGTCAGCAACAGAAGCCCAAGCTCATGGAATTGTTGATCTTGTAGCAGTCGAAAATACTGGGGATCTTGTATAAATCTTTTATTCCATTTCATTTCAAATCATAATTCGAACGAACTGAACTGCGATTTTAGATTTTATTACCGGGTTAAAATGAAATTAAATAGAATAGAAGAAATTCACAATCAGCTGGTTAGGATCGATCTAAACCAGCCCTTTTTGTATACGAATCAGCATGCCAACTATTAAACAACTTATTAGAAACACAAGACAGCCAATCAAAAAAGTCACAAAATCCCCCGCTCTTCGGGGATGTCCTCAGCGTCGAGGAACATGTACTAGGGTGTATGTGCGACTCGTTTAGAGCATGAGCTGGACCAAAACAAAAGAGGGGAAACTTTTATTCCAGTATCAATGACCGTTACCGATGATGAATAGGATGAAATTTTCACTATCTAATTCAAAAAATACCTCCATTGTGTATGAAATTTATGGTTTCCATTGGTGCAAATCCAATCACCTTAATTGTAGATGATAAGCAACTCCCCATTGGTAGCAAATGGTTATCCATTAAGCGGGGAATTGGTATTTAAGAAGCAGAAAGATTATGCTCTCGCTCTTGCAAGAACGGACTCACAGGGTCAGCTACCTAGCCAACTTTCATAATTAAATGCCGTTACTGTATGGGTAGATCTCGTTGTGAAAAGATCTATTATTGGATAATTTATGGGTAGAGTCAAAGAATGTGAACTGTACAAGTTACTAATAACATTGATTAATGGGGAAAAGACTCCGGTGTATAGAGAGGACCTCACCGTTTACGAAGTAACCATAGAAACGAAGGAACCCACTATTTTTTATCCATTTACCGTTACTATTTATTTATCCTTTTACTTTATTTTATACAATACTAAATTAAAAATTGACTATTTTTTTTTGATACCTAGTATCGATACAATTTCTTATTTCGAGGTGAAATGCCTGTAAAAAAATCGTGGTTGGGAAGGTCATAGTAGCAAAAGCCATTGGAATTTTTATTTTATACATCGGAAGAATCCGTTTTGTTATTAATAAACCAGGAAGGGGAAAAGAATGACTAAAATAAATCAATTAAATTAGTTATTCATCGAAGTTTCATTTGATTCAATGACCAGAATTAGACGGGGTTATATAGCTCGGAGACGTAGAACAAAAATTCGTTTATTTGCATCAACCTTTCGAGGGACTCATTCAAGACTTACTCGAACTATTATTCAACAAAAAATGAGAGCTTTGTTTTCTTCTCATCGGGATAGGGGCCGACAAAAGAGAAATTTTCGTCGTTTATGGATCACTCGGATAAATGCAGCAATTCGTGAAATTGGAGTATCCTATAGTTATAGTAGATCAATAAATGATTTGTACAAGAGGCAGTTGCTTATTAATCGTAAAATACTTGCACAAATAGCCATATCAAATACAAATTGTCTTTACATGATTTCCAATGAGATCAGTAAATAGGGAGGTTGGAAAGAATCCGCCGGAATAATTTAAACGGAGGTCCCCGGAGAATGAACTCCGGGAAGGTAGAGTCAAAATTAATATGAGTGTGATAAAGTAGTAAAAATAAATGAACACGTTTCAATAAAAAAAAAATTTCTTCTTCATTTTTCGATTATTTTTTTTTCTTTTCTTACGATTTTTTTACGACGTGTCAATCCAATCTAAATTCTCGAATTTTTCGAACAAAACATCAACCTGGGTGGGGATTCGGATTGGAATTTTGATTCAATCAATTGCGAAATAGGCCTATTTCTTTCTGGTTCGGGGACCTGTAGTTCTAGGAGTAGGCTCAGCTCTCTCAAATTGTTTCTCATTATTAAGAAAAGGTAACAAAGACAAAATACGAGCTTGTTTTATGGCAATAGTAATTAATCGTTGTTGTTTCAAAGTCAATCTATTCATTCGTCTAGATAATATTTTTCCTTGCTCACTAATAAATCGACTAATTAAACTCATGTTTCTATAATCAATTCGATCCCCCGATCCAATTGGGGGCAAACGCCTACGAAAAGATCGCTTGGATTTAAGAAAAAGCTTGGATTTATCCATGGTTTATTCCTTATCTCTAAAATCCTATTTCTTAAATCTAATTTATGATTTGACGGAAATAGGAGTTGATTGGTTTATGGTTTATTTTTTATTTATATTAGATTTTTAATTATATTTTTTATATGTATTATAATTAATTATATTTATATTATTTATATTTATTAATATTTATTAATTATTAATTTATTATATGTAAATATATGTGTAAATATAATTAAATGTAATTTTTGTGAATTTGTTCCTGTTTTTTGAAGGGAAGGTACACACGCGTTCTCTTTGATCTATTTCTTTATCTCCCCATGAATCGTATGTTTGTAACAATAGGGACAGAATTTTCTCAATTCCAATCGATTAGGCGTATTGTGTCGATTCTTTTGGGTAATATATCTGGAAATGCCTGGCGATTCCTTATTAATATCGTTTCGGACACAACTGTTACATTCCAAAATAACTCTTATTCTGACATCTTTACCCTTGGCCATGAACCTCCTTTGAATTTTGGATTCACTCAATTCTTTCATTTTCGACCCGAAACAAAAAAAAAAAAGAAGTTGCTGACCTGAAATCCAATTATGAAAGATTTTGTTGCAATCAAAAATTCATAGAGAAAAAATAATAATAAGAATAAGTAATACAACGATTTCTACCTATCAATTATATTATTTATAATCTATAATCTTAATTCTTAATATAGTATTTAATTGAAATATTTTGTATGATTTTGTTGCCCTCGACCTCATTTCCGCTACCCCTCTAGTAATTTGAGCCTGAACCAAAGTTTCGATGCGGTTGACTCCACTTTTCAATTTTTTTCTCTTTCTTTTAATTTCATCCTAAAAAACTGACAAAAGCACAAAACAAAGAAAGAGAAAGAGAAAGGGAGCGGGATTAGTCACAGACTATTTCTTGTATCTCTCTAATCTTCTTAGGCCCTTCCCATGTCAATAACTAGAATGAAAAAAGGGGAATGTCAGCGCATCTGGGAATAAACGATTGATCTCTATCAATAAACCTGCTAAAGACCCGAACCATAGAGTACTTAGCACAGGTGCCACAGAGAGATATGTTTTTATATCTCGCATTGAAAATCCTCCTTTTTATTGTAATTTTTATTGTAATACATATATGAATGCATATGTAGTAATGCATATGTAGTTAAGAATCGCTTGTATTTGTACACGAAATTCGTAACTAAAATGAATATATGAATATATAAAACGACCCGATAGATGATATTTTCCTTTCCTTACAACAGAGAAAGGGCGTTTCCTTCTTTCTCGGAACATTACCGAGAAAGATTTTTTTTATCTGTTGGGTTTCATTTCAGATGTATTTTCATATGTATATAATTCTTTTTTTTTTTTATTATATGTAATATAATCCGTGAGACCAAAAAGAAGAAATGACAAGAGAATTTGTATATCAATAGGGAAAATAACGATGTGGAAAACAAGACGTGGATTCTCTACAATGACACTGTAGGCCAATTGAAAGGGATGTAGCGCAGCTTGGTAGCGCGTTTGTTTTGGGTACAAAATGTCACGGGTTCAAATCCTGTCATCCCTACCTATTACTTATTCTATATCCTATAGGCATTAACGAAGGATCAATAGTGATCAATGAAAATTGGACATACCTAATATTTCAGTTTATGATACTATATGCATGTAAGATCTATTGGGGTACAAATAGAATCCTTTTCTTTATGATCTTATCTATTGTGATAAGAAAGCGCTCTTAGTTCAGTTCGGTAGAACGTGGGTCTCCAAAACCCGATGTCGTAGGTTCAAATCCTACAGAGCGTGATTCCGCTCTTCTTAGGTCGAATGACAATGAAATAACTTTATTGACTTGAAAAGTAATCCGAATTTGACCTCCTCCTTATCTTTAATTCGCAGGAGGTCAATAAAAAAAAGAGAGATGTTACTTAATCAAAGGTCCAACTGATCCCCGCGTCTGTATTGTAAATATGCAGTTACAAATAATCCAGCCAAAGTAATAGGAATTAGACCTAGCACGATTCCAAATAGTAAAACTTCAATCATTTCAACTTGTTTGAAAGAGGAAAAAAGGGTAGGTAATATCTATCTCTAAATATTAATCCAAACCGTCCGTGAATCTCAATAACCAAGAATTTACAATTGACAAGGGAAGTAACTATAACCGGGACTCTCACAAAAACATTTTTTTTTTGAATTGTTCATTCAATCAATTTCAAATAAGTCGTATTTTGTTCAGACCAATAAATAGAACTGAGGTTATAGTTAAAGCCGCCAGCAGAAAACCGAAATAACTAGTTATAGTAAGCATGAAAAAGCTAACTGAGATACAT